CCAAAAATGGACAAGATAACATTTCCATTTCTTCATCCGAAGATGGGTTCCTTTTGAAGCGAGAATTGATTTTCCTTGATATCTAACATAATGCATGCAAGGATCCTCGAACAACTGTAAGCTTTTCTGAAAATCATTACGACAAACTACTACAAGATGTTCTATTTTTCCATAGAAATGTGTTCGCTCAATAAAGTCTCCAAAAGATGTTGATAGTAAATAAGAGGAATGTCTACGGAGAAAACAAAATACTGATTCATATTCAGATACATAAGAATTATATAGGAACCTAAATAGTCTTTGATTCTCTTTTGAAAAAAGGGAAATAGATTTCTTTAGAGTAATGAAACTATTCCCATTTTCATATAGAAAAAATCGCAATAAATGCAAAGAGGGAACATCTTTTATCCAGGATTGTAGAATTTGAATCAAGATTTCGAGATGAATAGGATAGGGTATTACTATATCTGACACATAATTTAAATGCGAAAATTTGTCCTCTAAAAAAGGGAATATCGAATGAATAGATCGTAAATTCTGATATTTTTGTATTTCTTTTTTTTCTTCAAGAAAAATTGGCAGGGAGAAAGGAATTTCTACAATAACCGCAACCCCCCCTGATATCATTTGAGAAAAAAGATGATTGCTGCGTCCAACGAATCGATTTGGATTAGAATCATTAAACGAATTAATCAAATAACTCTGTTGATACATTCGAATAATTAAACGTTTCACAAGTACTAAACTGAATTTATTATCATAATCTGAAATTTCCGCGGATTCGTAAAAAAGGGATCCATTTAAACCATGATCATGAGCAAGTGCGTAGATATATTCCTGAAATAAAAGCGGATATAGGAAGTGTTGTTGCCGATATCTATCTTTTTCTAAATATCTTTTTAATTCTTCCATTTTCAATCATACATACTTGAGCTAGAGACAGAAGTCTTTCTTGAGTTATCAAATGATACATAGTGCGATATGGTCAGAACAAGGTATATATAAGGGGTTATGTACATAGTAATAAGTTATAAAAAAGGGATACCCTGGAAACGAATAGTCCAGTCAATGGATCTTCTTCTCTTTTTCCATCCAATCAGTTTATATTCATTAATATTATAAAAGAGAAAGTTAAAAATCCTTTATTTTTGCAACCCAATCGCTCTTTTGACTTTGGAATGAATTCTTTTTATCAGTATGCTGTTTCTTCTACACATCCGTCTGCACTCCATAATAGAAAAATAGTTAGGATTCAAAAAATGGACGATCTTCTCGCGGAAGAACCTCTTCCCCCATTAGGCACTAATTTATTTTTAACATCTAATTAGATCGGGTAATCATTCAAATTAAGAATATAAGCTCGTTGCTTTTTGTTTCCCTAGAATTGGAGCCTAGTACTCTATCCATTTATTTACTCGACCAAAGAAAGTGTGAACGTGAATTAATTTTCCGAAAATCAAAGCAATATTTTTGCGCCAATCTGGTAAGAATGACCTATCTTCAAAATTCTACATTAAAAATGAATACGACATGCTCTTTTTTCCATTCATTACCCTTCAGGATCAGTCGTGGTCTTATAGACTCTACCAAAAGTCTAGACGAATTCGTTGCTTCATCTAAATGTGTAAAAGATCATAGCCGCACTTAAAAGCCGAGTACTCTACCGTTGAGTTAGCAACCCAGATAAATATGTAGATACAATTAGATATATATGATCAAAATAAAAATAATAATAAATTGATTGAATTGCACGATCCGGCAAAAGATATAGAAATGGAACTAGCAACAAAAGAAATAAAAAAAGAAAAGTTTTATAATCCATTTCATTAATTATATAATATAAACAACAAAAAAAGCGAATCAAATTAAAACGTAAGAGATTAAAAAATAAACGGAAATGTCAGAATTGATGAATCCCCTCAATTCAAGAATTTTTTTTTTCTTTTCATTCTAGTAAATCTAGCACTTGAGTGAAATAAAAAACCAACCAATATGGGACAGAAATGGATATTTATCCACGATCGAATTATATTTGTTCAATACATCATTGTCAATATGAATTGAATGTTGAGAAAACAAATAAAACGAAATAAATCAAATTAAAGTAAAGGGTTTGTGTTGGATTGGCACGACATAAAATAAACATAAAAAAGAAGAACTAGAAATGGGGTTTATTCAATCAATAGGGGTACAATAAATAAGTATGAATAGGGCAAGAAAAGGGTAAGAGTGAAGAATTATACAAAGTTAGATACTAAACACCCTAATCCACTTTTGATACTTTTTTTACTTCGGTTAACTTTTTTTTTGATTAATTTGAAATTCTTTAAATAATTCTGCCTTCTTAAAAATATCATTAACCGTTTCTGTAGGTTGAGCCCCTTTTTCAAGAAAATATAGAATAACCGGAACATTTAAATAAGTTTGATTCCTTATCGGATCGTAAAAACCCACTTTCCGAAGATCCCTTCCTTCTCTTCGGGATCGAACATCAATTGCAACGATTCGATAGATGGCTCATTGGGATAGATATAGATAAACAACGCCCCCCCTAGAAACGTATAAGAGGTTTTCTCCTCATACGGCTCAAGAAAGAATGATTTTAATTTCTTTTTATATGTATTTTGTGTGTATAATAGATCAAAATATAATTAATATATAAATTATTTATTATTAATTTTTTATTATTAATTATTAAAAATACAATTTTCCATAATGGAATAGAATATAATTTCCAGAATTGAGTTAATAATAATAATTTAATTAATAATGGCAAATGAATCCATAAAATCATAAATTAAACTATTATTTTAGTTTTTTATTTTTTCTGTAAGAAAAAAGAAATATCATTCGTACTCATAACTCAAATTGTATAACTCTGAAAGGAAAATCCTTAGACATTTATTGAGTCGTCTCTAACCTCTTTTGTTTGTCTCATCTCAAATCGATTTTGATTCTTTATTCTGATTTAATTGTCTAATTGTTGAGACAATAGAAAATGGTCTTTCCTTGTTCCGGAACCTTTTATCCTTGCTTTGTTGAATCATTGGGTTTAGACATTACTTCGGTGATCTTTACTCCTTTCAAAATGGCAGCAACATACCTTTTTGCTTTTTTCTTTTTATGAAAAGATTATAGGAACGATGGAGATTACCTTATGATACACTTTTGATCGAAAAAGTTTTACTAATTTTTTTTGCTTCAGACAAATTTGAAGACAAATTTGACTTTTTGATTTCAAACTTGCAAATTGGTTATAATTTCATTTTTCGATTTCTATATAGAATATAGAAAATATATTTACAAAGTTGTTCCAACTTATTGATTGGCACTAACCCTAGATTCTTCCTCCTGATTGATAAAAAAATCAATACTTTTTGCTCGAGCTCCATGATGTACTATTTACTTACAACCCAAAACAAATTAAGGTACTGTGGGACAGAACAAACTATGTCGAGCCAAGAGCATTTTCATTCCTATAGAAAATGATGGATGTAAGAATCCACATACGGTAATGTCCTTCAAGTCGCACGTTGCTTTCTACCACATCGTTTCAAACGAAGTTTTACCATAACTTTCCTCAAATTTTGAATCCGTACGGAATTGATTCAATATGAAATCATGAATAGTCATTGGTTCAATTGGTACATAATAGTTCATACTTTTTATCTTTTTATCTATAGAATAAGCTATAGAATAAGAATAACCCAAGAATGATCCAGAAGGGTTCAAAGTTTCTTTTCCTGATCAGATTGATTTTTTAGATTTCTTTGAGTATCAAGAATTCATAAGAAATCTGTCATAAATTTTAAAGAATCCCCTATGTAAGGTAAGATTAAATAAGGCCGTTATCAGATGTTGGATTGATAATCAAATAATGATCTGGGGAATATGATCTTTACGTATTAATCATATACAACAAATAATTATTACAGCTAGTAATTATGGATATTTCAATATCTATATATGGGTCTTTTCCACTTTTCTTTTGAATTTCGACACAAAAAGCATCATTATCATGTAATAATTCAAATAAAATATAATATTATATATATATATATGATATATATATGTATGAGATATATATGAGCCATAAAATATCCCCCCCAAATAACTAACTTCCATGTGAATAGTACGGATCCATATTGAATAATACTCCCCTTTTGGGGGATGAAAACTATTAATGCATATCCATACCCATGGAATATAAAAGGATATTCTCATATAAAAAAAGCTATTTATTACATCCATCTTTGACACTTAATTAGGTTTGTGATAAACCAAACGAAAGAAAGGATATAATTTTTGAGAAGAATTATAACAGTTCAGAACAAAAGATTGTTTTCTTTAAGATTTTTTTTTTATTTTCATGTTGGATACAATGTGACCCAATCTTTCGATTTCATTAGAATCGATCTGGGACGGAAGGATTCGAACCTCCGAATAACAGGACCAAAACCCGTTGCCTTACCGCTTGGCCACGCCCCATTTATATTCAAAAATGAGCAAATAAACACTAATCTAATTTTAGTAATTATGGGCCATTCGTCAATTACGGGCTTAATAATCGCATATAAAAAAATTTAAAATGAAATAAGACTAATAAACCACTTCTTATTTCTTATCTTACTTCTCATTATATATATATATATTAATAATATGTTTGTTAATAATATATACTACTAATTAGAATTATAAACTATTATAAACTAATAATTATATATTAATACTAATCAGTATAGTCTATTTAGAATATATATTAATTAATAACATTAGTAAATAACATTTACTATATAATTGATATAAATCGTTTTATAGAAGTTGTAATTAATTATCATTCATAAATGATAATTAGCTAATTAACTGTTATAATTATCATTCACTTAATTAACTGTTTAATTTTAACTGTTTAATTAATATAGGTTATTGATTGTGATTCTTATTTTTGTTGTTGAGATTAGACACATGTGGATATAGAATCAAAATAAATTCATTGATCATTACATATAATTCAATTAAGATATTGTATGAAAGTATAATTCCTTGTATTTTCGTTTGAAAATGGAAGGATTTTTGATTTGAGGGAATTGAAAGAAAAAGAAGTATTTTTTCACCTCCCTTCTTTCTTCACTTTCTCCTTTCCTTATATCAATAACTCAATAAAAAAATTATCTGCAAAAACTATTTGTTATGCTTAATATCTTTAGTTTCATCTGTATCTGTCTTAATTCTACCCCTTATTCGGGTAGTTTTTTCTTTGCCAAATTGCCTGAGGCTTATGCCATTTTCAATCCAATTGTAGATGTTATGCCCGTCATACCTCTATTTTTCTTTCTTTTAGCCTTTGTTTGGCAAGCTGCTGTAAGTTTTCGATGAAATTTTTAATACTCTTCTAAAAAAAAAAGCATTCAATTCATGATTTATTTGATAAAAAAGATTCTAAGAATCAATAAGATCGGATAAGTCTTACATTATGAAGTTTCGATTCCAAAATAAAATAGAAATTCTTGTATATTGGATAACTGTAGCACTTAATTTGGATCAGTCCATTTACTTGTTCTATCCTTCCATTCCAATTACAAAGACTCGATTGGGTTCCCGCACAATACCTAATTGCAAATATTTTTTTTTTCGAGAAATTTTTTTCTGTTTTTTGGTGTCATGTCAAAACAAAATATGTGGTACAAAAATAGATAATCTATTCCCTTTTGCCAAAAAAAAGATCTTGGAGATTGTGTAATGCTTACTCTGAAACTCTTTGTTTACACAGTAGTGATATTCTTTGTTTCTCTGTTCATTTTCGGATTCTTATCTAATGATCCAGGACGTAATCCTGGGCGTGAAGAATAAAAAAAGAGATATTTTTCGTTTTTCCTCGCTTTTTTTTATCTATTCCATATATACATTTATATATAACAAATAAAGAGAACTGCATTTTTTCTAATTAGAATAGAATAGAAAGTCTCAAGCGATCAGAGGGAACGGAGAGAGAGGGATTCGAACCCTCGGTACGAATAACTCGTACAACGGATTAGCAATCCGACGCTTTAGTCCACTCAGCCATCTCTCCCTATTCAAAAATTGGAAATTATTGATATGGCGCATGAAGCAAAAATTGATAAAAACCATTGCCATTCCTCGTTTATTAATAATATTCTAGTCGTTTATTAATTATATTATAACGACATAAATAATATATCATTATATAACGATATATATGAATTTGATTAGCAATTCGAAATTTAGATAACAATTCGAACCGGATATAATATACCAATAGAGATAGAAAAAGCACCTTACGTCTTTTATTTTGTACGAAGGGTTCTTTTTTTTATTCCCACGGCCTGGCTAGGTACTAGCCGGGCCATTCCTTTTTTTGTTCCAATTAATCATTCATAAATCAAATGATTGATATGATTTGAAATAAAAAATCCTTGTTATTGAAGCAAGAACAAAACCCATTTTTATTTCCATAAGTGTTATTTTTTATTATTCTTTTTAGTAATTTACTTATTGAACGTGACTACAATAAAAAATATAACTATAATCAAAATAAAATAAAAAGAATAATAAAAAAAATACTCAATCTCAGTCAAATAAAATAATTAATATATAATTAATTTGATAATTATCATAATTATAACTTAATTCATTTACTTGTTCAATTCTGGAGCAAACTTTATTTTAATACTTGAAATTAATCTGACGTCATAACATCCAGCAGTTGGGAGAAAAAGAGAACTCTGTATTCTTAACCCATTCTTATGGTCCAACTTCAATGACTACTTCAAGCCGAAAGTATTAATAATGACTTAACAGCAAAAAGCATAACTTTTATGCTATTTTATGTTAGTTAAACAAACTTTCTTCAACTATTTGATTTTATCAAGTCAAGTAATCCGGATAGGCATCAACACTAAAATTTTCATAATTCTGGTATTATCTTGATTACGTCTTATTCCTTTGTTCGACAAAAGGTCCATTAATATACAATAATAAAATTGTAGCGGGTATAGTTTAGTGGTAAAAGTGTGATTCGTTCTATTAAAACCTTAAATAGTTAAGGGGTCTTTCAGTTTTGTTCATATTCTGATCAAAAACTTTATTTCTTAAAAGGATTTAATCCTTTTCCTTCCTTTCAATGCTACATTTGAGGAAAAATATGAATTCTCGTGATTTGTATCCAAGGTTCAGTTAATTAAAAAATAAAAACAAAAATTGGATTATAAAATCGTGAAGCATAATTTTTTTAAGTTGATTCAATTATTCTAATTGAATAAGTATAAGTAAAGGATCCATGGATGAAGATACAAAAGCGTATTTCTAATCGTAACTAAATCCTCAATTTTTGTGTTATAAAAAAAAACAAATTGAAGCCAAATAGCTAGAAAACGATGACTTTGGTTTACTAGAGTTATCAACATATTGTTTCAGCTCGGGAGAAATCAAATTCTTTTCCTCAGGATTACAGAAGTAGAAATAGGGAACGAAGTAACTAGA